TTCATGGATATTGAATCAATCGAACGCACTTCTAACACCTGTTCTACTTTTGGAAGACCCTGTGTTATATCACCAGATCTCGATTTTTCATATATAAACGTAACTAATGTATCTCCTTCGTAAAGGGTTTCCCCATAATGGCCATGAACAGTTGCTCCGGGGGTGGCCAAATAAGGCTTAGCTGATCGTATCACTATCGAGTCAACTTGAACAAGTATAACTTGACCCGATTTGAGGGGCGGTCCCTTTTTGGCTATACATACATTTTCACAAATAAACTGTCCAAGACTAATTATTTTAGATGTCTCTGCACAATAATTGTGATGGAGAAAAGACCAATTCAAATTGAATGGATTTAAAATAATGTTACGGCATGGATCGGGATTAAAAATTTTTCCATTTTCATCCATTAAATAATATTGAAATTTAATCACTTGAAAAGTCTGTTTTAAATTGTCAAGTTGCAAATATTTAGTTACTAAGATCTGATTATGAGTTATTAAATGGTAAGATGAATAAAAATTCTCAATTGGAAGGCATGTTCCTAAAGGGCCCAATGAATTCCTAATTGGAATTAGGGCATCTTTTTTAATTGATTCTTTTATTACACTGTGATATTTTACATCCTTGAATGGCCCCATTCGAGAACAATTGGTTGCTGACAAAATTATCAACGACTGACATTCCTTATTTCTATTCAACAACGTATGAATAGTTCCTTGAGGTTGGTTAAGAGATTGTTGAATTTTTGCCTTGGAATAGGAATAAATGGCAGAAAAGGGGTTGATATTGGTACAATCTGATCCATTATCAGAGAGCAATCCTGACCCCGACGGATCATTCCTTTTTCCGATATACGAAATAGGGGATTTCACTAAGTTGATTCTTAGGAAATGTCGAATCAAACCATTTGTCCTTATTTCAACAAAAGAAGCACGGGCTTCTTCGCAAGAAGAACTTTTTTTGTCTTGGTTCCAATTCAATACTAAACAAGTCCGAACTAATTGAATACTTGTGTCAGAAATTCCTCGAATCGGTTTGCCATTTCCATAAAGGATATAATTGACAATTCGAAGTTCCACATTATCCCTTTCCTGCAATGGATCCGGTGGAAAAAGGGTTGCTAAATTTATACCGTCCGTTATTTCATATGTAACGACAGGTCGAACTAAAACAAAAAACCTTTTCTTACTAGGTGTAATTCGTTGGACATAGATCCAATTGTTAACTTTTTTGTATTCCTTGGAATTTCTTTTTCCTGTTCCTGGTGGTATCAAAACGCCGGTATGTCTGGATATCTTATCCGTCTCTCCAGGAAAATGGATATCTCCAGAAAAGATTTTCAGTTCAATTCGTTTTTTTTTTCTCTCCACCCGGACCAACCCACCGACTCGGCTTCTTAGATTTAAGGTGATTTGTGTATCGACCCCAACGATACTATTGTTCCGTACCATTAGGGAAGAAGATCCGGGCAAGATATGCACCTCTTCAGGAATGAAAAAAAATCGATCTACTTTCATTTGGTATTTTGGCCTAAATTCCTTGACTCCTCGATACTCAATCAAATCCTCTTTTTTGATGACTGAATGTGTTTCTATAGTCCCATATTTAATAATGCCCGAACTCTTTCTTCTGTATCGAGGATCATCGAAATAAGCAAGAATACTATTTCGACGGAAAATACCATTTACGGGGATTTCAATCGAGATACCTGAACAGGGCATTAGTTCATTCTCGAGTTCTTGAATCGAGTGTAGTGGAATGATGAATTTATTTCTTCGCCTTTTTGACAATAAATCAGAATTCTCGTGGAGAATAGGCGAATATACGAGATTATACTGACCAGTACCTATGATTCGATTAAGGTCTGAATAATCAGGAATCCTATCGTCTTTTTGACCATAAAAATCCGAACTAAACAATTTCTGCCTCGCCTGATCATTGGTTACTGAGAGGTTAGAAGTATATCTTCGCTTGCCAGAAAGAGCATGCGCATTCATTTGATCCTGATCCTTGTGGATCGAAAGGTAGACTAGACTGGACCTGCACGGCCCTCCTAATAATATCCATAAATGACTTGTTTTTGGTAATAGATGAACATTACCATATGTAAATTCGGGTGCATGATAGACATCGGTACTCCAGTGCATTTCTCCGTCTGAATCAGAATAAATATGTTTTCGAACCTTCTCTTTAAAATTCAAAGTGGATATTCCTGCGCGAATCTCAGCAATTACTTGTTCTGATTCTACATATTGATCGTTTTGAACTAAAAGCAAACTTTTGGGTGGAATATTCACATTATGTAGAATATCTTCACTTTCAATGGTTACATACAAGTCTATAGAACATAGAAAGGCGGGATGCCCATGACGTGTACGTGTCGGATGAACCAAGTCCTCATTGAATTTTATTTTTCCATTAGATGGGGCTCGCACATGTTCTGCAGTACCCCCCGTGAATACTCCTCCGGTATGAAAAGTTCTTAATGTTAATTGAG